AATGCGAAAAACTATGGCAACGATTTATGCCCAAAGAACGGGCAAACCTTCATGGCAGATATACAAAGACATGGAAAGAGATCTTTATATGTCAGCAGAAGACGCCCAAGCCTACGGAATTGTTGATATGGTAGCCGATTCTTTGTAGCAGAAAGCATCCCTCATAAATACACGATTTGATATTTCTTTCTATTTTTTATCCCCCAACCAACCGGATTGAAATAATTCATAATCATCGGGTTAGGATTGATCTAAACCCGCTCATTATGTATATGACTTACCATGCCAACTATAAGACAACTTATTAGAAACACAAGACAGCCAATCCGAAATGTCACAAAATCTCCCGCTCTTCGGGGATGCCCTCAGCGTCGAGGAACCTGTACTAGGGTGTATGTGCGACTCGTTTAGATCCTATACTAAAAAATAGAAAGAAATTTTTATGGAAGAATTCCATTCACACTATCTTAACTTACAAAAAATCTATTCTATTAATAAGAAATATATATAATTCGATTGTGTATCAAATTTATGGTTTCGATTGGTGCAAACCGAATCACCTCAAATTGCAATTTAAGATGAAAAAAACTTTCCCATTGGTAACAAAAGGTTATCCATTAAGCGGGAAAAATCCTATTTCAAATAAAGACAAATTATGTCCTAATTTTTGCAAGAACGGACTAAGAGGGTCAACTACCCAGCTAATCTTCATACTTAAATACCGTTACTGTATAGTTAGATTTCGTTGTGAAAGACCTATTACTAGATATTTCATGGGTAGAGCCCATTAGTGTGAACTGTACAAGTTAACAATAACATTCATTAAATGAAGATTCAATGAAGGGAGGGGCTCCGGTGTATAGAGAGGACCTCACCGTTTAAAAAGTAATCATAGAAACGATGGAACCCACAATTTCTTTATCTATTTCTATTCAATTTACTATGTTTTTTTAATACCTAGTATCAATACAAATTATTGTTTCGAGGTTAAATGCTTAGAAAAAAAAAGAAAAAAATCGTGGTTGGGAAGGTTATAGTAGCAAAAGCCATTGGAATTTTTATTTTATACATTAGAAGAATCCATTTTTGTTATTAATAGACTAGGAAGGACAAAAGAATAACTGAAAGAAAAAAAATCAAATAGTTATTCATCAAAGTATCATTTATTCAATGACCAGAATTAAAAGAGGATCTATCGCTCGAAAACGGAGGATAAAATTTCGTTTATTTACATCAAGCTTTCACGGAGCTCATTCAAGACTTACTCGAACTATTCAGCAACAGAGAATAAAAGCTTTGGTTTCGGCTCATCGGGATAGAGATAGAAAAAAAAGAGATTTTCGCGGTTTGTGGATCAGTCGAATAAATGCAGTAATTGGCGAGAATAAAAAAAAAAGAGACTATATTTTTAGTAATTTAATGTATAATCTATACAGGAAGCAATTGCTTCTTAATCGCAAAATACTTGCACAAATAGCTATATTAAAGGGGAATTGTCTTTTTATGATTGCCAACGAGACGAGATCATAAAAATAAAAATTCCCCGGAGACTGAACTCCGGGAAGGTGGTAGAATAGAAAAGATTTGTATGATAAAATAGAATTCATATAATAAAGTCATCAAAAAAAATGAACAACCACGCTCAATAAAAAAAAGATTTATTCTTCTTCACCGATTCTCTTTTTTCTTACAACGCAACAACCCCAATTGGATTGTCGTAGTTTTCGAACTAAATATCAATCCACATTTAATTTGAGTTTAAATTCCAATTTGAATTCAATTGAAGAGTAACTCTATTTTTTTGTTTTTTTAAGAACAGTAGTCGTAGTTCTAGTGGTCGACTCACTTTTTTCAAATTCTAGTTTTTCATCATTAACAAAAGGTAACAAAGATAAAATACGAGCTTGTTTTATAGCAATCGTAATTAATCGTTGTTCTTTTAAGGTCAATCTATTCACGCGTCTAGATAATATTTTTCCTTGGTGACTAATAAATCGACAAAGTAAAATCATGTTTTTATAATCAATTCGATCCCCCGGTTGGATCGGGGACAAACGCCTACGAAAAGATCGCTTGGATTTAAGAAAGAGTCGCTTAGATTTATCCATGGTTTGTTTATTCCTATCCCGAAAATCCCATTTCTTATAAAAATATAAAAGGGATTTTTTTTTTTTGAATATATGTTGTTCTATAATGAAATATATGCTATATAATGAAATATATGCTATATAATGTTATATGTATATAATTTCATATTATATATAGAATTTATATGTTATATAGAATTTATATGTTAATTTATATGTTATATATAGAATTTATATGTTTATAGATATCTAATTTATAGAATATATCTGAAATATTATTTTTCATCTACCTTGGAAGGGTGACACACAAGCGATCCTTTTTCTCTATTTCTTTATCTCTGCGTGAATCATATGTTTGCAACAAAAAGGACAGAATTTTCTCAATTCCAATCGACTAGGCGTATTGTGTCGATTCTTTTGAGTAATATATCTGGAAATACCCGTTGATTTCTTATTAATACTCTTTTGATTACAACCGGTACATTCCAAAATAACAGTTATTCGGATATCTTTACCCTTGGCCATGAACCTCCTTTGGTTTTTTTATTCACTTAACTCTTCTATTTTAAGATTCGAAGCGAAAAAGAAAAAAGGAACGAAAAAAAGTAGAAGTTGATAATTCAAAATCAAATTATGAAAGATTTTGTTCCAATTAATTTTATATAGTACAGTAATAATTAAGTAATACAATGATTTCTAATCGCAATACAGTATTTCATTTTTCATTTAAGTATCTTGTATGAGATTATTGCCCCTGCCCTAGCATTCCATTTCCATTTCTGGTCTCACTCTATTATTAATAGCAATGGAATTGAATTAATAATTCAATTCCATTGAAACCTGGTAAAAATTCCGAGTTTCACTGAGGCCAAATCCACCTTTCTTCTTTCTCTTTTTTTTTCTAACTTATTCTATTTCTAATTATAAAAAATAAAGAAATAAAGAAGAGAGAATTAATCACAGATATTTGATTGGATCTCTAATCTTCGTCACCCCTTCCCGTGCCAATAACTAGAATGAAAAAAAGGGGAATATCAATGCATCCGGGAATAAACGATTGATTTCTATCAAGAGACCCGCTAAAACCCCGAACCATAGAGTACTTACCACTGGTGCCACAGAGAGATATGTTTTTAGATCTCGCATTTCAAATCCTCCTTCTTTTTTTCTTGTAATTTGTAATATATAATTACATATAGGAATATGATCAAATGGTTTTTTATTAATAACCACTTGCATTTGTGGGGAGAAGTCCCAATTCAAATTGAATTGTACAATGATTCATTAAATATTTTATTTTTTTTTTAGAGTATTCTTTTTATTATATTATAATTATTATTATAATTATTAATAATAATATAGTTAATAATATATAGTTAATAATAATATTAACTATATTCTATTATTTTATTATGAATTCTATTAATAGAAAATTTTTGATATTATATTTCTAAATATTTTTTTTATATCCTATTTTATATTATAGGATATGAAACTAAAAAAAAGAAAAAAATGGCAGGATATATGATATATATATATATATAACGGAAATAATGTGGAAAACAAGACAAAGATTCTTTACAATGACACTGGAAACCAATAGAAAGGGATGTAGCGCAGCTTGGTAGCGCGTTTGTTTTGGGTACAAAATGTCACGGGTTCAAATCCTGTCATCCCTATCCCTAACTATTAGTTATGGTATGAGCAGTAACAAGAGATCAATTGCGACCAATTCAAATTGGACATACTTACTCAATATCAATAGTTTTCCATAGTTATATATAACATAATTATGGATAACTATTGATAAAGTTAGTATATGCATGCAAGATGTATTGGCATCACATAAAATTATTTATGAAAATAAAGCGCTCTTAGTTCAGTTCGGTAGAACGCGGGTCTCCAAAACCCGATGTCGTAGGTTCAAATCCTACAGAGCGTGATTTCATTCTTGTTAGATTGAGAATGACACTGAAATAATAGAATAACAGTCTAATCTAAAGTCTGAATTTGACCTCCTGTGAATTAAGATTAAAACAACGAAATAGGAGGTCAATAAATAAAAGAGATGTTACTTAATCAAAGGTCCAACTGATCACCACGTCGGTATTGTAAATATGCAGTTACAAATAATCCAGCCAAAGTAATAGGAATTAGACCTAACACGATTCCAAACGGAAAAACTTCAATCATTTGAATTTGTTTGAAAGGAAAAAAGGGGGGGTAATATCTATCCTTAAAAAGAAATCTGTATTGACCATGAATCTCAATGACCAAGAATTGGCAATTGACATGATAAGGAACTATAGAATATCTAGAATATCCCTAAATTTTCAATTCATTTCAAAAATTCAAATCAAATAAGTCGTATCTTATTCAGACTGATAAATAGACCTGAGGTTAAAGTTAAAACCGCTAGTAGAAAACCGAAATAACTGGTTATAGTGGGCATAAAGAAACTAAATGAAATATGTTCTTTTTATACATATGTTTATAAAGCACTTCCCTAAGTTTCCATTTTTGAGAGAAAAATAGGAAAATAAGCAAAAAATACAACTTGAAAGATACAATTGAAAATAATTGATTCATTAATCAATTATTACGGACGAACAAAAAGAAAAAAGATAGTTACATAGGTAAGAAATCAATTCATCATCTGTGACATCTACCCATCCTGTGATTCCAAATCAACAGATTTATTGAACAACTCGTGAGTTAAGTAAACTAATCTGTTGAAAATATTTTTCTTTTATTTCTATTAGTTCTATTTATTATTTCTATTCTTATTCTATAGAATTCTATTCTATTTCTATTAGAAATAGAATAGAATCTTTTTATTTAATATATTATAATCTATTTCTATTAGAATATTATAATCTATTTCTATTAGAAATAGAATATAAGAAAAGAAAA